ATATATTCTATATATACATATAGATATTCAGTATGTATGTCCAATTAGAATTCGTCTTCAATTGGTCCCATTTTATTGCTCATATTTTATTTCTCATATAATAAAGTTCTCATATAATAAAGAATATCATATGATAAGTAATAGTTAGGGATAGGGATGACAGGATTTGAACCCGTGACATTTTGTACCCAAAACAAACGCGCTACCAAGCTGCGCTACATCCCTTTCCATTTGTTTATAGTGTTATTGTAAAGAATCTTTGTCTTGTTTTCCACATTTTGATTTTCTCTGTTGATATATATATTAACTGCCATTTTTTGAGTTTCCTATATTATAATATACAATAGAATATGAAAAAGAAAATAATATTCTAAAAATAAATAATATATATATAGAATAAAAATCGAATAAAAAAATACTTAAATTAAAAAAGGAGGATTTGAAATGCGAGATCTAAAAACATATCTTTCCGTGGCACCGGTAGTAAGTACTCTATGGTTCGGGGCTTTGGCGGGCCTCTTGATAGAGATCAATCGTTTTTTTCCAGATGCATTGATATTCCCATTTTAGTTATTGATACGGGAAAGGGATGAAAAAGATTATAGATCCAATTAAATATATAGAATTAATCTCTTCTTCTTTATTTCTTCTTTTTTCGAATTGTAATAGAATAAGTTAGAAAAGATTAAAGAATAAAAGGGTAAATTAGGCTTCATTAAAATTCGGAGTGGAATTTGGAATCTGGTCCAGGCTTCAATGGAATTGAATTAATAATTCAATTCCATTTCTATTAATAATAGAGTGAAACCAGAAATCGAAACAGAATGCCTAGGGTGGGGTAAAAATATCATATAAAATACTTTAACAAATGAGAATACTGTATTTATTTTAATTTGAAACGAAATATAGTTCGAAATCATTGCATTATTTTTGTACTATATTAATATTAATTGGAGTGAAATCTTTCAAAATTTTATTTCAAATTTTGAATTTCTATTTTTTTCGTTTTTTCTTAGATTCGAATCCGAAAATAGAAGAGTTAAGTGAATTAAAAACCCAAAGGAGGTTCATGGCCAAGGGTAAAGATATTCGAGTAACTGTTATTTTGGAGTGTACCGATTGTAATAAAAAGAGTGTTAATAAGGAATCAACGGGTATTTCTAGATATATCACTCAAAAGAATCGACACAATACACCTAGTCGATTGGAATTGAGAAAATTTTGTCCCCGCTGTTGCAAACATATAATTCACGCAGAAATAAAGAAATAGAGAAAATTGATCGCTTGTGTGTTACCCTTCCAACCAAAGAACATAACATGTAAAATGATCTATTTTTTGTATATATATACTAATACTATAAATAAATCGATAATTTATAGCTGAATTTTATACATATCTCCTTATATAAAAACATATATTAAAAAAGTAAGAATAAAAAAAACAAATCCTTTCTTGTAATGTAATAAATGTTATTTTTAGAATAGGAATAAAACCATGGAAAAATCTAAGCGACTCTTTCTTAAATCCAAGCGATCTTTTCGTAGGCGTTTGCCCCCGATCCAATCGGGGGACCGAATTGATTATAAAAACATGGGTTTAATTAGTCGATTTATTAGTGAACAGGGAAAAATATTATCCAGACGCGTAAATAGATTGACCTTAAAACAACAACGATTAATTACGATTGCTATAAAACAAGCTCGTATTTTATCTTCGTTACCTTTTCTTAATAATGAAAAACAATTTGAAAAAAGCGAGTCGACCGCTAGAACTACTACTTTTAAAAAAAAAAAAAATAGAAATTAAAAATTCGAAATAAAATTGGAATTTAGATTTAAATTAAACATGGATTGATGTTTTGTTTGAAAACAACAGTAATTAAATTTGGGTTGTTCTGTTGTAAGAAACAAGATAATCGGTGACGAATAATAATTTATTTTTAAGGATGGTTGTTTATTTTGACAGCTTTTATCATATGATCATATGATAAAAGCTGTCAAAATAAACAAATTTTTATTCTATACCTTCCCGGAGTACGGTCTCGGGCGATTTTTTGTTTTTATGATATCGTTGGCAATCATAAAAAGACAATTCTCTTTTAATATAGCTATTTGTGCAACTATTTTACGATTAAGAAGCAATTGCTTCATGTATAGATTATATATTAAATTACTGTAAATATAATATATTTTTTGATTCTCGCGAATTACTGCATTTATTCGACTAATCCATAAACCACGAAAATCTCTTTTTTTCCTATCTCTATCCCGATGAGCCGAAACCAAAGCTTTCATTTTCTGTTGAGTAATAGTTCGAGTAAGTCTTGAATGAGCTCCGCGAAAGCTTGATGTAAATAAACGAATTTTTGTCCTTCGGTTCCGAGCTATATATCCTCGTTTAATTCTGGTCATTGAATAAATGAGATTTTGATGAATAACTATTTGAATTTTGTGTTTTGTAAGTTATTCTTTTCTACTTCCTAGTCTATTAATAACAAAAATGGATTCTTCCAATGTATAAAAAAAAATTCCAATGGCTCTTGCTACTATAACCTCCCCAACCACGATTTTTTTCGAAATATTGAACCTCAAAATAACAAATTGCATTGATACTAGGTATCAAAAAACACAGTCATAGTAAATGAAATAGGACATAGATAAAAAAAAAATGGTGGGTTCCATCGTTTCTATGATTTTTTTATAAACGAACAGGTCTTCTCTATACACCGGAGCCTTTTTTCTTTTCATTTTTCTATTCCTTTTTTTAATGTTATTGTTAACTTGTACAGTTCACACTGTTTGGCTCTACCCATTTAATATCTAGTAAATAGGTTTTCACAACCAAATCTAGTTATACAGTAACGGTATTTAAGTATGAAATTTTGCTGGGTAGCTGACCCTCTTATTCCGTTCTTCCAAAATTCATTAAGGACATAATTTATCTTTAATTGAAATAGTATTTTCTCCGCTTAATGGGTAACTTAACTATTTGTTACCAATGGAAAGTCTTTGTAATCTTAAATTGCAATTTAAGGTTATTGGGTTTGCACCAATCCAAACCATAAATTTTATACATGATAGAAGAATTTCTATATTTTTAATATATATATTAAGTTAAGATAGTGTGAATGGAATTTTTACATTCATACTATCTTAATCGATGGCCAATACTGAAAAAATGGGTTTTTTCTTATTATATGATCTGAACGAGTCGCACATACACCCTGGTACACGTTCCTCGGCGCTGAGGGCACCCCCGAAGAGCTGGGGATTTTGTGACATTTCGAATTGGCTGTCTTGTGTTTCTAATAAGTTGTTTCATAGTTGGCATGGTGAGTTGTATATCTATCTATATATATATAATGAGCGGGTTTAGATCAATCCTAACCCAATGATTCTGAATTATTTATATCCTATTAATAAGTTAATTCATAGATATATTATATTAAAATTAAAGTAAGAGGATTCAAAATGAAATTCCAAATCCTGTATTTTTTTTAGAATAATCCTTGCTACTAATTTTTTATTCAACTGCTACAAGATCCACAATTCCATGAGCTTGGGCTTCTGCTGCTGACATAAAAACATCCCTTTCCATGTCTTCGGATATAACCCATAAAGGTTTACTCGTTCTTTGCACATAAACCCTTGTGATAGTTTCGCGCAGTTTCAGTAGTTCTTCTGCTTCCAGGATAAATTCTCCCGTTTGTGCCTCATAAAAAGAACTAGCGGGTTGGTGGATCATTACCCTGATTATATAACTTACTAAGTGTTTCCCTTATCTTGATAAAGATTTCTCCTATATTGGTAAAGATTTTCTTTCTTCTCCAAACAAAGGTAAAAGGGATAAATACAAATAAGAAAATAAATGAGCAAAAATAAGATTCAATAACCGTACAAGCATTTTCTGCGTATTAATGCATACGGCTTTTCCAAGTATGCAATTCATTTTTTTCCTCTATGGATAGAGTCTTTTTTCTTCTATGAATTTTCTCTCCGTTTATGAATTTTTTCTTGGATGGAAGAAAAAAGAAGTACAAAATCGATTGGGTCTTTTGGATCCAGATCCTTAAATAATGAACAATACAATAACCAACTTTCTTTTTTATTTTTGAAGATATTTTAAAATACTATGATGGTTCCGTTGTTTTTTTTTTATTTCATTTTGTTTGTTATTCAACAATCCAAAAGTTTCTTTTTTTTTCATATTTTACGTTTTCTTCTAATTAAATTAAAATAAAAATTGTTAAAAACTTTGTGGTATGAAAAAAAACAAAAAAGTCTGTGACACTAAAATTAAACTAGGTTATTGATAAATCAGATAAAATTGTAAATACCCTCTTTTTCATACTACTCTTTCTATATATAATCAAATGGTTTAAAAAACAAAAATTTGCATATGGAATTCAAAATACCATGCTTTTATTACTTATAAATAAAATTTTTTAATGGCGAAGGTATAGTCTTTATATATATTTTTATTTTCTCAAATAAAAGAATCATTGGCGCCAAGCGTGAGGGAATGCTAAACGTTTGGTAATTTCCCCTCCTGCCAAAAGAAAGGATCCCATTGAAGCGGCTAATCCCATACATACTGTCTGTACATCTGGTTGTACAAATTGCATAGTATCATAAATAGCTATTCCGGGTATTACCCACCCCCCCGGAGAATTTATAAACAGATACAAATCTTTATTATCGTCCTCTATACTGAGATATACCATAAGACCGATAAGTTGATTAGATATTTCACTCTCAACCTCTTGACCTAAAAAAAGTAATCTTTCTCGATAAAGTCGATTGATTAGGATTCCATTTTTTTCCTTAAGAGCTGTACATGCACCTTTTGATGCATACAGTTCACCAAAAACTATATAAGCAAAAAGGAATCAATGTGTCGATTTTGAATCTCTTTCTCTTTTTATAATGGACTTCTTCGAACTTTTAAAGAAAAAAAATAATATACTCAATTTATTGAACTAACTTCTCATTGATGTATTGCTTTCATCGAGATCGAATCTCAATCACAATGTAATTTTCTTGTTTCTGAATAGACTTTTCAATTCTTTTAGGTTTCTTTTCTACTCTGAGTAAAGATCTGCCCGATTTGGATTTGTACATATAGAACAAATATTACAATACTATGTCTTTTTGTTATAACTTCTTTCTTTTCTGAACTTCTTATTTAATGTTTTCTGTAAAATATATGATATTATAGAAGTGGTGATCATAGATATATTACCAATTGGTTTTTTTCTAAACAGAGCCTGGGTACTTTATTTTATTGGTCCAACCAAGCCAACCATAAATTATTCATAGTTTTGAATAAGAATCTGGATACCTCTCTAAAAACCAATAAATCGATAGAATTGTACTTCATTACACTTCACGCTCCAAATTTTTTATGATTCAACAATTCTCTTTTGGGGGTGAAAGAGAGGATATCTCGATCGGGGGAGAAAACGGGGAAATTCCATATGACCTATTATATCTGACAAGTCGCACTATATATCAACCCAAGATGCATCTTCTTCCCCAGGGCTTCGAAAGGGTACTTTTGGAACACCAATGGGCATAAAATGGAGAAATAATAAAGTCATATATCTCACTTTAGTGTGGAAACGTAAGAATTAGCTTATCGTGTTAAAAATGATTTACTCGAGTTATATTACATTTTTTAAAATTAAAAAAAGGAATACTAAATAAAGTTGTTACGAATGAGTCCATTGGGGTGATAAACAAGTATGTCTGCATTTATTTATTTAAATATTCATAGAGAAAGTTGTCAACCCCTCTCGTATTCTCCCCCATTGCGTCTTGTTACTTATCGGGTATAGAATAAATCTGTTTCTTTTTATTTTTACAAATAGGATTGTTCCATTATTAATAAAAAACTCGAACAAGAATCCTTTTTCTAAGATAATCTACTGTAAAGGCTAGAGTCCATAGTATAGTTTTTTCTAGTGCAATAAAGTTACATAGTGTCTATTTTTTTTGTTGATATAAGGGGTATTTTCATGGGTTTACCTTGGTATCGTGTTCATACTGTTGTATTAAATGATCCGGGCCGTTTGCTTTCTGTTCATATAATGCACACAGCTCTGGTTGCTGGTTGGGCCGGTTCGATGGCTCTATATGAATTAGCAGTTTTTGACCCCTCTGATCCTGTTCTTGATCCAATGTGGAGACAGGGTATGTTCGTTATACCTTTCATGACTCGTTTAGGAATAACTAATTCGTGGGGCGGTTGGAATATCACAGGAGGGACTATCACGAATCCGGGTATTTGGAGTTACGAAGGTGTGGCCGGAGCACATATTGTGTTTTCGGGCTTGTGCTTTTTAGCAGCTATTTGGCATTGGGTTTATTGGGATCTAGAAATCTTTTGTGATGAACGTACTGGAAAACCTTCCTTAGATTTGCCCAAAATTTTTGGAATTCATTTATTTCTTGCAGGAGTGGCTTGTTTTGGTTTTGGCGCATTTCATGTAACAGGATTGTATGGTCCTGGAATTTGGGTGTCTGATCCTTATGGACTAACTGGAAGGATACAATCCGTAAATCCCGCGTGGGGTGTGGAAGGTTTTGACCCTTTTGTTCCTGGGGGGATAGCTTCTCATCATATTGCAGCAGGAACGTTGGGCATATTAGCGGGTCTTTTCCATCTTAGTGTGCGTCCGCCCCAACGTCTATATAAAGGATTACGTATGGGAAATATTGAAACCGTCCTTTCCAGTAGTATTGCTGCTGTGTTTTTTGCAGCTTTTGTCGTTGCTGGAACTATGTGGTATGGTTCAGCAACAACCCCCATTGAATTATTTGGTCCTACCCGCTATCAATGGGATCAAGGATACTTCCAGCAAGAAATATATCGAAGAGTTGGTGCTGGACTAGCCGAAAATCAAAGTTTATCAGAAGCTTGGTCTAAAATTCCCGAAAAATTAGCTTTTTATGATTACATTGGTAATAATCCAGCAAAAGGGGGGTTATTTAGAGCGGGCTCAATGGACAATGGAGATGGAATAGCCGTCGGTTGGTTAGGACATCCCATCTTTAGAGATAAAGAGGGGCGTGAACTTTTTGTACGTCGTATGCCTACTTTTTTTGAAACATTTCCTGTTGTTTTGGTGGACGGGGACGGAATTGTTAGAGCCGATGTTCCTTTTCGAAGGGCAGAATCGAAATATAGTGTCGAACAAGTAGGTGTAACTGTTGAGTTCTATGGTGGCGAACTTAATGGAGTCAGTTATAGTGATCCCGCTACTGTGAAAAAATATGCTAGACGTGCTCAATTGGGTGAAATTTTTGAATTAGATCGTGCTACTTTGAAATCAGATGGTGTTTTTCGTAGCAGTCCAAGGGGTTGGTTTACTTTTGGACATGCTTCATTTGCTCTGCTATTCTTTTTCGGACACATTTGGCATGGTGCTAGAACTTTGTTCAGAGATGTTTTTGCCGGTATCGACCCAGATTTAGATACTCAAGTAGAATTTGGAGCATTCCAAAAACTTGGAGATCCAACCACAAGAAGACAGGTAGTCTGATAGAACATTCTTTTGTTGCTTTTCGACTTATTTTTGTTATGATTTTGAATTTCACATAGAGAACTAGATAAATTTGGATGCATTTACTCTGGTTCTTTCTTTTTTATCTGGGAAATGCGCCCCAATAAACAGGTATGAAAGCTATAATTGTAAACTACGATCAAATCTATGGAAGCATTGGTTTATACATTCCTCTTAGTCTCGACTTTAGGAATTATTTTTTTCGCTATCTTTTTTAGAGAACCTCCTAAAGTTCCAACGAAAAAGACGAAATAATTTTGATTATCTTAGTTGAAGTAATGAGCCCCCATATTGGGGGCTCATTACTTCAACTAGTCTCCATGTTCTTCGAATGGATCTCTTAGTTGTTGAGAGGGTTGCCCAAAAGCAGTATATAAGGCATACCCAGTAAAACTTACAAGTAAACCAGATATAGAGATGGCAATTAGGGTTGCTGTTTCCATTATTATAATTATCAAGTTTCAAGATCCGAATAGATCTATAGGATAAGATCTTTATATTTACATCGGAATGGTATACAAAGTCAACATATCTCAATGAATAAAAAATCTTATTTATGGCTACGCAAACCGTTGAGGATAATTCTAGACCAGGTCCAAGACGAACTGTTGTAGGGGATTTATTGAAACCATTAAATTCAGAATATGGTAAAGTAGCTCCGGGGTGGGGAACTACCCCTTTGATGGGTGTTGCAATGGCTCTATTTGCGATATTTCTATCTATTATTTTGGAGATTTATAATTCGTCCATTTTACTGGACGGAATTTCTATTAATTAGATTTATGAGAATCGAGTAATTAGCTTTTCAATAGAAAGGAAATTGAAGCATTTAGGTTTCTTATTGTTTGTTAGCCTATTGCATTTTTATTTGGTAGTTTGATCGTGGAATTTCTTTGTTTCTGTATTTCCGGAATATGAGTGTGTGACTTGTTTTAATTGATCTTATTGATAATACAGAACATAAAATGGATCTGTCATCTTGATAGAGATGGTTTTATCCCGTCAGATATTTATTCTAGTATCTGGAGCACGGAATATAGAAAATTTCTAAAAATATTAGAACTATGATTCATACTAAATATTTAGACCGCGTAATCGGACTTAAAAAACTTTTCAAAGAATTAGAAAACGAAATTGAAGAATTTTCATCCTTTAAAATAGAACTTCCGGAGCTTACCTTTATTTTGATCAAAGGACAAACCTTTCTTTGTATTTTTTCATTATATCTATTCATTGAATAAGTGATGATCCAGCAATTCTTACTCAGGGAATTTTTGGACTTCGATTAAAGGTTTTTTGAATCATCGTGGTTATAGTATGAATCTGATGTTTTTTTAAATTGATTCGTATGGTCCCAACAAGAGAATTCCTATCAATAATCCAAATATAATAATAATAAAGAAGAAAGCTGTAAAATCACATTACACATAAAAAAATGAAGTAAGTAATAGAATATTCAAGAGGCCTGAAAAGATCAAGATAAAGACAAGAGAGCCGACTTGAGATTTTGGCATTATAACCAAAAATAATAGTTTTCGGATTTCCATTTTTGCTTATCGTCAGAGAAAATTAGAATCATAGGATTAAATCAAGAATTTTGAAACTTTCTATTACAAATATCTGTTTTCGTTACAACCAGTGTATTTGGGTATTTTTGTTTGAGCCGTACGAGATGAAATTCTCATATACGGTTCTCAGGGGGGGTTCCATTGGTTTACCTATCTCAATAAAGTCTATGATTGGTTCGAAGAACGTCTTGAGATTCAAGCGATTGCCGATGATATAACTAGTAAATACGTTCCTCCTCATGTGAATATATTTTATTGTTTAGGAGGAATTACACTTACTTGTTTTTTAGTCCAAGTAGCAACGGGATTTGCGATGACTTTTTATTATCGTCCGACCGTTACTGAAGCTTTTGCTTCTGTTCAATATATAATGACTGAGGCTAACTTTGGTTGGTTAATTCGATCAGTTCATCGATGGTCAGCAAGTATGATGGTCTTAATGATGATTCTACACGTATTTCGTGTGTATCTCACAGGTGGTTTTAAAAAACCTCGTGAATTAACTTGGGTTACGGGTGTAGTTTTGGCTGTATTGACTGCATCTTTTGGTGTAACCGGTTATTCCTTACCTTGGGACCAAATCGGTTATTGGGCAGTCAAAATTGTAACAGGCGTACCCGAAGCGATTCCTGTAATAGGATCGTCTTTGGTAGAGTTATTACGCGGAAGTTCTAGTGTGGGACAATCTACCTTAACTCGTTTTTATAGTCTGCATACTTTTGTACTACCTCTTCTTACTGCTGTATTTATGTTAATGCACTTTTCAATGATACGTAAGCAGGGCATTTCCGGTCCTTTATAGCGAATATGGATCATAGATATTTGTAATCACAATCATTTTTGATTTTGGGGAGGAATATATTTCAT